TGGAAAGCGGTTAGGAAGCAGCTCCTTATAAACCAGGGGCACTGACTTTCATTCCCGAAGGCTAGGCAGCAAGTGCAGAAAGGACTTCAGGGGAGGACTCATTTATGTGAGAAACTATCTTATGAAAGATATTTTACGGATTCGATTACAGCATATGACAGATGCTTTAGTTTACTTTATATCTGGTTATTCTAAGAGGTAAGTAAGCTTCCTCTTTCTTTCGGTCTGACGATCCGCTTAGTTCTAGTAGAAGCTGTTCCGGTCATCGTAACATCAGTCGGCGATTCCATTCCTTCTCCTTTGAATGAGAAGAGGCCGTTCTTTAGACCTTTGAAAAGTAGTTTAGTTGCCCATATCCCTGATGGGAAGGAGAGGTGACTTGAGAGTCGGGTTCCTAAGAAATGCCCGAAAATAGAAGGTCCTCTTCCCGCACAAGATAACTCCCCCGAATAGAGATCTTGTCCTGCTTGGTTTCCAGTGCTTCCTGAAGCTGATAGTAAGCTAAGCGTTGGAACTTTTTCTAGGATAGGAACCTTAACTAGAACCCGGAACCGAAGGAGATGCTTCTTGTCTTCTTTCGATCATCAATCGGTTGAATAAGATATTTATTACTGCCGTTAAGCGGTAAAAGGTCTCGAAGAACTTTCGAATCACTTGCCGGTGCTTTAGTTGATCCTAGTGAGGAAGGGTTCAGTTCATACTCTTTCACCGCTTGAATAAAGCACTACTGGGCTCACGGCTTCTCGAAGCCAATCTCGCACTTGACACGCTGAAAGCTATAAACACTTGGTTTTCTTCATTTCAGCTCTGAGAGGATCTTAGCCTACCTGGGACCGGCTCTATGAACACCTTTTGGCGGTGGTTTCTCGATCACAGCTTCTCTCACTGACAGACTAGCAATTCAATAAATCACTCATCATATAGAATAACGATCGACAAGTCCAGAGTGTGCACCAACGAGAGTACGCTGGAAAGATTCCCCGAATTTCTTTATATATGATAATAGTTAGAAGGTTTCCAATGGCTATCAGATAACAATGAGTGGACTGGCAAGCAAGCCTGTACTTCTTTCTTTTACAGGCATTGCAGGTCCTAGGTCTGATTGGGTAAACAAGCTGAGGCATAGCGTTTTGACTATATCCTTCCTTACTTGTCGGCGTAATGACAGCTAATGAATACCTAGCTTGTTGATGAAGATCGGCGTAGGCGAGCCAAATACCGAATGTGCTGGACTCACTAAAAGACTACGCATTACCTACTATGCCAAAAAATTGAGTCAGTTTGCATGCTTGCAGACGCTGACTGAGATTGCTCACAAGCCTCTAGAATGAACTGATTATATTGATGATACGAAACTCATAACAGTAGGGCTGCAGCCGGATAGATTGGATTTATAGAGTTTTGTAGGCATAAGGGACTACCGCTAGCGGCAGCTACTGCTGAGGAGAGTAGGTCGCCCAGGATGAGACTAATCTGCTAGCACGGATCAGGCCTCTTAGTTAAGCTGACGTAACGGCTTCCGCTAAGATACTCCTCATTTCCGGATAAAAAAGTGAAGTGAAAGATAAAAGTAGCGAGAGGATCTTTCTCCAATAGCCTGCCCCGAATGCCTTATCCGGCCCTCGATATGGCGAGCGTGGTGAATACAGTATCGCAACTTACCCATCAACCTTGCCAATAGGTTCTTCGTAGAAGGGGTCAATTAACTGCCCTTCAAAAGCATGATAATAAGCTAAGGGGATCACGAGTTTGAGGTCATTTTGGTAAATAGAAAGAAGAAAATGGGATTGTTGCTCTTGAAAAGAGAGCACTATACTATTTCTTATAAAAAAGAATCCGAATCAACTAAGTCAAGCCTAATCACTCACTACGAAGAAGTGAGGAAAGCCTAATATCTCATTGGGGGGTGCTCCCGTGCCTTCCTCAGGGTATGGGTTATATACAGCTCGATCTATTTAGGAAAGAGTCCTAGATTGGAGAGGGCTTCGTTCTTCTCTTGTTCCTGTTTCCATACGGGGCCGATCGTTCCCCTACATCGCTGTCTGCCGGTGAGAATGAGGTATTGCTTTACCCCTTCTTCTCTGCATGCTAAGGCTCAGTCTCAGTAGGTTGCTTGCTTCCTTGCTCCGATATGAGTTGAGAAGTCTCCGGGGAAGTCCCCTATAATATAAAGCTAGTCCCGTTCCACTCTTCTCTCAATGTCAGTGCTTGGGGATCGGGTACAGCGAGATCACTTTTCAGCTTGTTAGTCTGCTATGCATGAAAGCAAGGAGGAGTTTTTCTTTACTTTATTCCTCGGCGGTATGTGAGAAATTTGTATACAAGGTCTCACATGTAGAGATGCCCTACCCATAGAGGAAGGAGTTGGTAGCAGACAAGTCATTCAGCAATGAAACTTCCATGGCGTAAATTTATCTTTCACGAATCTGTCTAGAGAGATCGTTATTGCATATATAAGGTGCCTATCTCTACACGTCCACAATGAGATCAGAAAAGCAAAGATGGAGCTTTCAAAGAAAGCCTTGGTATGGTCTACTCGATGAGTATCCCTGGAATTTACCTTCCAAATTGTAAAGAGAAGGTCTTACTCCCTACCGTTGAATGCGTGTGGTCAACTGTGTAATCGAGGAAGCCAACATTTACTGACTTTCATGGTTAAGATTCGAAAGAATAAATAGTTTGGGATGAAAGTCCGAGCTTTGCAATCAATATTTCGTAGTTATACCGTTGATACTCTTCTTTGAATAACTGACCGACGGCGGAATGGTAAGCTTCCTCGTTCGCTTTCGCGGGTCAAAGAATCAAAAAATATGTAACATAACGGCTAAAATAGCAACATAAGATAGGAGAGAGTTGACCCAGGCAACGCCAATCTCGTGAAAAAGGCCTTTCTATCCGGCAACTGTCTGTAGAGGCTAATATCTCTTGCGACCGCCTATTGATTTAAGTACCGGTGGTCGTTACTCCTCTAATCTGTCTATCTAGTCTAATGCAGTTCCTGCTCCATCCGATAGATATTTCCATCCATCCCTCTCTTTCTTTTTATGGCATGAGGCGCTGAAAGCCCTACCCTTTTTCTCAGAGAAAGTACTTAGGCTGCCTTTAGGTTCATTCTTGCAAACTAAACCCCTCCCCACCTTTTACACCCAGATACCAAAAGAAAAATAGAAGAGAGAAGTGGACGAAAGAATGGAATCCGGTAAGGAATAAGTGTTGCTTTGGCTTAATTGCTTGAACCGGGTCTAGGTCTAGCTAGGCTGGGAGTCGATTAGCCCGAGTTGTGTTAAGATAAGTGGCACTTGAATTTGAAGTAGCCATCGGCCAGGTCTTGGATGCTGAATGATCGGTCTTACCACTTGTATCGATAGACCCACTTTAAATTCATGCTGAGGAGATTGATTGAAAATCAAATACGGATCCTGATCTTGGAACTGCTTGAAGTCAAAACAAAGCTTGAACCAGGTCACAGGTCTTTCTTGCTAATCTGGTGATATCGTAATAAAGGTAAAGTAGCCGGAATCGAATACCCTATCCGGCCGGGTAGACCGAGAATAGTTAGCAGGCGAGACAGATATTGAATTAACGGAAAGGACCTTCGCTGCAACAAATTCCAAAGCAGCGCGAAAGACTTCCTTCTTATTGCGTTCGTGCCCTACGACTAGTAGTTCACTCACTCCCTTAGGAAGACTAAGGTCAATTCAGCTATCTCTCGGGCCGAGTGAGACCCTCACTTTAAATGCCCTCACGGATACCTTCTTATACCCTTAGGAAGACTTAAGGGAGTTAACCAATCTCTATCTCTCTTTCCGCTGCTAACTGCAAAGGCACGTGAGGGAATGGTATGAATGAATTCTGGTAGGTAAGGAAGGCATAACAGCGGATATCCTAGAGATAGATAGATGATCTCGCCATTTTGTGCTGGCCCCTTAGATTTGAAGAGGATCCCCGCCTTGCTCACAGTATATGATATGACGTGCTAATGATGTTTCCGGGTACTTTGGTGGAAGCATTCTTTAATCCTGAGGATTGAGGATAATCTGGCTTTCTTTGCAGAACAGTCGAGGAAGGCATCCTTATAGGATGATTAATCTGGCTGCATTTACAGACGACGACCTATTCTTATTATTAGGTTTTTAGGGACGAGGAGCATAATAGTCCTCTGTATGGCACAGGGACCAGCCAAGAAACCACAATCAATAGAATCCGACCCAGGTTCTTAAGTCAATTTGATCACCCTGCAAAAACTTCGGCATCTGGATTTGGATGTACAGCATCTATCCAGGAAAAGATTTTCTTCCAAGGGCGTAGCGTTCAATCTGCCTCACAGCTCGTAGAGGCACTGAAAAGTGATGGCGCAATCCCACTGTCTCATGGAGTGTTCCCTCAATCTCAGTCCAGTTCAGTCTTCCCACATATGGCTTGAGTTCCTTTCCCTTAGTTAGAAAGGATAGCTATTCAATCACAGTCAGTTTGCCGCACCGGTGCTTGCTCGCTCATAAGCATAAGAAGGAATTGCATCTTACCTGTACCTAGAACCGTCTATTACTAACTTGCCTCTTGCATTGTTGTAGAGGAGACTGGGAGAGAGACTCTAAAGATCCCACGGGGAAAGAGCTCTAAGGGGCATAGATTCATATAAACAAATATTTTATAAAAAACATTCCTTTTTCTTATGGCTTTACTTGAGGATAACAAAATTCAATCATCTCTTTGTACCTTTTAACCTGTCTTGGTTTGGGCATATACCCAGAAAATTAGCTCATCCCACAACCAAACAAATAAAATAGCAAATGAAATAAATAAGAAAGCCTATCTGAATTAGACAGACAAACAAGTGTTACGAGATAGAATCTATAGTCATCGCATCGGTGAAGGAGCAAGGATTCAATCCGGGTGGTATGGGACCACTCGAAAACCTGTCCTATGGCCGATCTCCTGTCGTTCCACTGATTGTATCAAGCGAGGAGCGCGCCTTAACCGAAAGAGGAAAGAAAGCCATT